TAGAGGGGTTCAAAAATAGAATTTAAAAATTAAGAATTGGAATAGGAAAGAAAATAGAAAGAAATGAAAGGGTATCCGATTTTTTTAGTTGTATTTTATCTGAACTGAATCTTGTCTATTTCAACTCTTCTAAATTCGACTTTTGAGTTTTTCAATCAACTAAGTTCACCTTTCAAATATATATTAAAGTTAAAGTATTAACATTTTGAAGGAGGGAATAAATAAAAAAAGAGGAAATGTAATCTAATTCTTTTAGATAGTTTGTCTAATAAACTCTACCCATCTATAAAATAGATGGGGGATATCCGGGTGAGATGGATAAAAAAATATGTATTATGATTTAGACTAGAAATGAATATGCATGTCGATTCATATCTTTATCTTTCAATTTATAGAAGAAGCTCATACACATGAATCATGTGCCAGGAACCAGATTTGAACTGGTGACACGAGGATTTTCAGTCCTCTGCTCTACCAGCTGAGCTATCCCGACCATTCCCAATGTATCATCCTTATTTTATTAGATGACTGGGGTCTATGTCAATAAAAAGAAAGTATGAAAGAAGATTACCAACTTTTATCCAGGTACTGTAATTTCTTGGATCTTCAAAAAGATGTTCATTTGTATGTGTATCATACGTATCTCACAAGACTTGTGTAAGATGGATGAAAGGCGTTTCCAGTCAAATCCGTTTGTAAAACAATAGAGTGAATGATAAAGATGAGGAATTTGGAACCACTAACTAAAATAGATATAGGAGAAATCGTTGAGATGTCAAATAGGCTTTTGGGGATAGAGGGACTCGAACCCTCACGATTTTTAAAGTCGACGGATTTTCCTCTTACTATAAATTTCATTGTTGCCGGTATTGACATGTAGAACGGGACTCTATCTTTATTCTCGTCCGATTAATCAATTCTTTAAAAGATCTATCAGACTATGGAGTGAATGATTTGATCAATGAATATTCGATTCTTTCTTCTATGTGGAATCAATTAAAACCAACTCTTCTTTTTTTTTTCATAAAAACAGAATATATTAGTAATTAATCATTTGATATGATAAAGTATTCAATACAAATGTACTTTCACACTTTATGAGAAAGATTCTTCGACCAAAGGAGTCAACTCCATATGTTAGAACAGCTTCCATTGAGTCTCTGCACCTATCCTTTTTTCTTTTTCAACTTTTGTTTTCGGAAAACCGGATTTGGCTCAGGATTGCCCATTTTTATTAATTCCGGGGTTTCTCTGAATTTGAAAGTTGTCACTTAGTAGGTTTCCATACCAAGGCTCAATCCAATTAAGTCCGTAGCGTCTACCAATTTCGCCATATCCCCCTTTCCTTTTTTTAAATTAGGATCCTCATTGTGGTGTCCTTCCTCCCTCTCCTCTTTTCTTTCATTTCTATTTCTACTGTAACCGCCGAATTCATTAGATACCGATTCCTATCTCGAAAAAGTTTTTTGATTTATTACCTATCTTTTTTTATAGGAGACTCCTATGTTGGTCCAATCAAATATGATTTTATCATTTCTGGATCCGCAATTCAATATATATGGGTATATACCACATAGATATGTATATATCTTTCTCTTCCTGTCACTTTTTCCCTGCAATTTGGAATACTTAAACGGTCGATTCTTTTTTTTTGTTTTAACTTCCACCTTTACGAATGAAAGCGGAGGAATGTCTCATTAGTTATAAGTTCAAATTCTATTAAACTAAAATTATTCGACTCGAAATAAACTAAATAGAAATCTAAATCAAAACACAGAAGTGTAAGAAAAAGAATTTAAAATGACATTTGAATTCAAAAATGAAAAATCAAATTTGACTATCACTATCTAATTAGAATTCTGATAAATAGAAATTATATATAATGATATATGAATCCTTATTTGAAATTAGCTATTCTTTTCTAGATTCATATAGTATAGATTATGAATAACTAAGATTTATAGGATTCCTATGTATATAAAATTATAAAATATACAATGTTATTATGTAGGCCCGCTTAGCTCAGAGGTTAGAGCATCGCATTTGTAATGCGATGGTCATCGGTTCGATTCCGATAGCCGGCTTTTCCCATTTTTTGATTCCCAATTTTACATGATTGAGACTTTGAAATCAAAGAATATTGAAAAAGTATTTCCCCCCTTTTCTCAAAAGTTAAGAATTTATTAACTTATAGGAATTTCCTGTCAGGAAAAGGATTTTTTTCTATATAATAGAAAGGGCAAAGGGCTTGGATATTTATCCAATTCATCTCATTCTTCTTTATAGTACAAGTACACTACTTCAGTAAACTTCGCTTCATTTAGTTCAGTTTTAGTTTAGGGTTGTTATTTTGTAAAATATAATTTTTTTTAATATATATTTTAAAAATAAAAAATCAATATAAATAAGAATTCCATTTATTCTAAATTAAGGAGTCTTTATGTCACGTTATCGAGGACCTCGTTTCAAAAAAATACGCCGGCTGGGGGTTTTACCAGGA